TATCTGAATCTAAATAATGGGTCTAAGAGTTACAATCGCTATTATGATCATTACGTGTATGATACTAGGCATAGTTGGAAGAGTCACATAAATAGTTGCATTGACAGTTATATTCGTTCTGAAACCAATATGGATAGTTGCATTCCAAATGGTAGCAACAATTCAAGTGACAATTACATTTATAGTTACATTTGTAGCGATAGTGAAAGGGGTAGTGACCGTGGGAGTTCCAATCTAAAAACTAGTGGTGTTAGTGACAGTGATTTCGGAAGACATAATGATTTAGATAGAAATAAAAGATACAGACATTTATGGGTTCAATGTGAAAATTGTTATGGATTAAATTATAAGAAATTTTTTAGTTCAAAAATGAATATTTGTGAACAATGTGGATACCACTTGAAAATGAGTAGTTCAGATAGAATCGAACTTTTGATTGATCCAGGCACTTGGGACCCTATGGATGAAAACATGGTCTCTATGGACCCTATTGAATTTCATTCTGAGGAGGACCCTTATAGGGATCGTATCAATTCTTATCAAATAGAGACGGGTTTAGCTGAGGCTGTTCAAACAGGCATAGGCAAACTAAATGGTATTCCTATAGCAATTGGTGTTATGGATTTTAAGTTCATGGGGGGTAGTATGGGATCCGTAGTAGGCGAGAAAATCACACGTTTGATCGAGTATGCTACTGATAGATCTCTCCCAGTTATTATGGTGTGTGCTTCTGGAGGAGCGCGCATGCAAGAAGGAAGTTTGAGCTTGATGCAAATGGCTAAAATATCTTCCGCTTTATACAATTATCAATCAAATAAAAAGTTATTCTATGTATCAATCCTTACATCCCCTACAACTGGTGGAGTGACAGCCAGTTTTGGTATGTTGGGAGATATCATTATTGCCGAACCCAATGCTTACATTGCATTCGCGGGTAAAAGAGTAATTGAACAAACATTGAAGAAGACAGTACCTGAGGGTTCGCAAGTAGCGGAGTATTTATTCAATAAGGGTTTATTTGATCCAATCGTACCGCGTAATCTTTTAAAAGGTGTTCCGAGTGAGTTATTTCAGTTCCATGGTTTCTTTCCCCGCCCTTGAACTTGAACCAAAGAAATTCAAGTCAAAAAGTAGAAGTAGTAGAGCGATAGATTTAGTTATTTGTAGGCAAAAAAGTAGTTCATTTCGTTTATCAGAATTGAAGTAGCAAGGATGGAGCTTTCTTTGCTGGCATAAAGAGAATTTGTAATTGTAGTGAAGTAGTAAGAATCAGAAGTTTCAGAGGATTTTTTCTCCAGATCCATCTTTTCTTTTATCCTACCTTTACTAATGAGTAATCAGATCAGGGACGGACCTTTTAGCAACAGAGCAGGATAAAAAAAAGATCAAAGTAGTGTCTTTTTCCTTCGGAGAAATCCAAATTAGAGAAATCCAAAAAAGCCCCCTTGTTACATATCAAATGTTCCAACCTAACTAAGATATAGAAATAAATCAATATGCAACACTTCCATATCTCCCGAGAATCATACATTTTTAATATGAATCCTTATTGGATCAAATTATAACGAATCTTTGAGAAGAAATTTGTTTAGAAACATAAGGGAGGAATAAGAATAATAAGATTCTTATACATATATTTCCCGGAAAAGGATGGGTAAGTACACTAATTTCTATTTAGTTTAGATACACATTCTTTGCACTCATATTCTAATAACTTAGAATATTATTATTATATTAATATACTTATAACTATAATATATAATTATAATAGATATCTTTATAACAAAGAGAAGTATCAATTAAATACACCGAGGCACCGATTCTATGACAGATCTCAACTTACCCTCTATTTTTGTGCCTTTAGTAGGCCTATTATTTCCGGCAATTGCAATGGTTTCTTTATTTTTCCATGTTCAAAAAAACAAGATTGTCTAGATATGATGGGACCCAATCTCATCAATTTATTTCAATCTTTGGATCATAATACAGATTTTCATTTCATTTAATGGGAATGGTACGACATGCGGCTTCGGACTTCGGACACAAATCACAAATGTAAATAGATGATCATATGGATAAATCCATGTTTATGCATCTATAGCTCGACTTTTATTTCAACGGGTCGATCGGATATCTGAAATATATATATTATGTATGATAATGATATGTAAATAGATATATCTGGATCATATGAATGAGGGTGATGCTAGTTTGAATGGGGGGAGATGTTAGTTCTATCTAACTGATTTGATGAATGAATCCTGATTGATGATTTACATCATGATAGTATTAGCGGATGAAAGTTACTTCGGGAGCCAAAAAACTCATTTTGATGATTCTCTCAATTCCAATAGAATGAAACTCGATCTAATCTAGTATGAATTGGCGATCAGAACATATATGGATAGAACTTATAACGGGTTCTAGAAAAATAAGTAACTTCTGCTGGGCCTGTATCCTTTTTTTAGGTTCACTAGGATTTTTATTGGTTGGAACTTCCAGTTATTTTGGTAGGAATCTGATATCCTTATTCCCATCTCAGCAAATAGTTTTTTTTCCACAAGGGATCGTAATGTGTTTCTACGGTATCGCGGGTCTATTCATTAGCTCCTATTTGTGGTGCACAATTTCGTGGAGTGTAGGTAGCGGTTATGACAAATTCGATAGAAAAGAAGGAATAGTGTGTATTTTTCGTTGGGGATTTCCTGGAAGAAATCGTCGCATCTTCTTTCGATTCCGTATAAGAGATATCCGTTCGATCAGAATAGAAGTTAAAGAGGGTCTTTTTCCTCGCCGTGTCCTTTATATGGAAATTGGGGGCCGGGGAGACATTCCATTGACGCGTACCGATGAGAATTTAACTCCACGAGAAATTGAACAAAAAGCTGCCGAATCGGCCTATTTTTTGCGCGTACCAATTGAAGTATTTTGAAATGAAACAAAGAAATCGAGGAATGAGTGCTCCTCGTCACGAGGGAGGGGGAGGGAACTCAAGAATCCCTTTTTCTTTTAATATAACTGATGTTTCGCTCCTTTGATCAAAACATTTAGTTAAATCCTATTTCCCACATCCCGATGGAAATATCATGTCCTGCGTACCATGGAGCAGGTGGACTTATGGAACAATCATACCATGAAGTGATTTTAGTCCATCAAAACTCTTTTTCATGCGTATGAAATTCCACTTAATTCTTTCATTTTCATATTATTAACAAGTTTAATAAGTATGTATTCATCACATATATCAGGTCGGAGTACAGAATCCATATTTTAGGATTTTAGGACCAATATTTCGAATCAATACATTACATTATATATAGATGAAGATAAGATGGATCATACCCAGTAAATTATCCCTCTTTTGTCAATTAACCTTTCTTTTTATTCATCTTTCTTGATGCTTGTTTCTTGATGACCAAACAATTGGATTTTTTAGAACCACTCCTGTTTTGCCGACTATTTCGGATTTCGTCATCGGTATTTTTCAGAATTATCCCCTCAATTATTCCTGGGATGTGGATAATCAGTGAAACAATTCGAAATAATTGATTGATATAACAAAAGAGCTTTTCTCGAAATACGAATAATATTCATGTTTGTTACTTCAAGTGCTTCTTTCTGGCATTCATCAAAAAGACCAAATGAACATGCAATTGATCCGAATTTGACCGATTGGGATGTCTGGGGACACTATTTCATTACCTCCGCATTCGAAATAAATGAACCCTTATTCCATTTCTGGAGACAAGGACTAAACAAATTACACAATGGGAAATAGATCCATAGGTTCCATACCTCGTTATAGAACTCGTGCTTCATACATCATACAAATATCAGACATAGTCAACAAATGAATCAGGTTCATTAAGAATTCACGGATTGGAAGTGACGAAAAAGAAAGCATTGAATCCCCTACCATATCTTGCATCTATCGTATTTCTGCCTTGGGGAATTTCTCTCTCATTTAATAAAAGTATGGAACCTTGGGTGACTAATTGGTGGAATACCAGCCAATCCGAAACTTTTTTGAATGATATTCAAGAAAAGAACATTCTAGAAGGATTCATAAAATTAGAAGAACTGTTCTTGTTGGACGAAATGATAAAGGAGTATCCGGAGACACATATACAAAAGCTTCGTATAGGAATCCACAAAGAAACGATACAATTGGTAAGAATGCACAATCAAGATCATATACATATTATTTTGCATTTCTCGACAAATATAACCTGTTTCGCTATTCTAAGTGCTTATTCTATTCTGGGTAATGAAGAACTTATCACTCTTAATTCTTGGGTTCAGGAATTCCTCTATAACTTAAGCGACACAATAAAAGCTTTTTCCATTCTCTTATTAACCGATTTATGTATTGGATTCCATTCGCCCCACGCTTGGGAACTAATGATTGGTTCGTTCTACAAAGATTTTGGATTTGTTCAGAATGAGAAAATTATATCCGGTCTCGTTTCTACCTTTCCGGTCATTCTAGATACAATTTTGAAATATTGGATCTTTCATTATTTAAACCGTGTATCTCCTTCACTTGTAGTGATTTATCATTCACTGAATGAGTGAAGAACTGATTTAATCTGACAACATAAAGAAAATTGTAATGTCACTTTGTATATAAACAAACCATTCAAAATCTTACCCATTCTTTATACTTTTACTTGTCGAGGGGATTAGATTACTTCTGTATTCCATACAATGGCAGAATCGAGGATAGGGAACTATACTGACTCCCTACCTAATTTATTGTAGAAATTTCCGGGATCAATGATTAGACCATGCAAAAAAATAGAAATACTTTTTCTTGGGTAAAGGAACAGATGACTCGATGCATTTCCGTATCGATGATGATATATGTAATAACTCGGGCATCTATTTCAAATGCATATCCCATTTTTGCGCAGCAGAGTTATGAAAATCCGCGAGAAGCAACTGGGCGTATTGTATGCGCTAATTGCCACCTGGCTAACAAGCCCGTGGATATTGAGGTTCCACAAGCTGTGCTTCCTGATACTGTATTTGAGGCAGTTGTTAGAATCCCCTACGATATGCAACTGAAACAGGTTCTTGCTAATGGTAAAAAGGGAGGTTTGAATGTGGGGGCTGTTCTCATTTTACCCGAAGGATTTGAATTAGCTCCCCCCGATCGTATTTCTCCCGAGATGAAAGAAAAGATGGGTAATCTGTCTTTTCAGAGTTATCGTCCTAATAAAAAAAACATTCTTGTGGTGGGCCCTGTTCCTGGTCAGAAATATAGTGAAATCGTCTTTCCCATCCTTTCTCCAGATCCCGCTACTAAGAAAGAGGTTCACTTCTTAAAATATCCTATATATGTAGGTGGGAACAGGGGAAGGGGTCAGATTTATCCTGATGGGAGCAAGAGTAACAATACAGTCTATAATGCTTCAGCAGCAGGGATAGTAAGTAAAATAGTACGTAAAGAAAAGAAAGGTGGATATGAAATAACCATATCTGATGCATCGAATGGACACGAAACGGTTGATATTATACCTCCAGGACCAGAACTTCTTGTTTCTGAAGGTGAATACATCAAGCTTGATCAGCCATTAACAAGTAATCCCAATGTAGGTGGTTTTGGTCAAGGCGATGCAGAAATAGTACTTCAAGATCCATTGCGTATCCAAGGCCTTTTGTTCTTCTTAGCATCTGTTATTCTGGCGCAAATCTTTTTGGTTCTTAAAAAGAAACAGTTTGAGAAGGTTCAATTAGCCGAAATGAATTTCTAGATCCACGGATTCCTCAACATCGAGTTGGCAAAAAAGCTGAATTTTTTTTTGATCGCAATTATAATTATATTATGTGTATGCGCGGTCAAAAATCACGGAAAGCCCCTTTTTGCTTGCTTTTGATTATACTATTTCGAGATATCGGAGATGACTTGTATTCCAGATTAGAAAATAGCAATAGTATGGAATTGCAAAAGAGGATGATTGGATCAAAATTGAGTTTAGTGTGATTATGCCAGGTTTCTTATTGCCACATGGTAAATGGCACGTAATGCCTCAATACTTTAAGATTCTATATCTAATAAACGCATAAGTGGGAAGCAGGGGTAGAAAGCAGGATAAATGAAGAAAAAAGGAAGGCTCCAGGAAAGATTACTCGTCTCCCAAATCTTTTTTCTACAAAGAAAGAAAAGGAATTTTCCGCTCTTTCGTTGCGTCGAAATAATAATGGTTCTGGGTCTCATTCGTCAAATCAAATAAATATTAATTGCGGGTTTATCGGAACCTCTTTGAATTCATAAGAAAGAAGAGAAGTATGGGGGATAAAAAAAGAGGGGCAAGAGAAACTCAATTGAGCAAATGGAATTTTTGCAATGAACTTCTAATTTTCAATGAACTTATAAAAAGAAAAAAGACTCGCTTAAAAAGATTTTTCATGTTCTAATTCCGGGTCAAAAAGTGGAAATCTTGGGTTTTCGGGCATATCAAAATCCTTATTAATTTGATTATCTTATTATACCTTATTATCTTATCTCATCACTCACATCAAAGTTACAGTTCAAACTTTATTTTTCTATAGTTTCCTAGTTTCCAATTAGTTTAGTATAGGAATTATTTGTAAGGTGTCTCATCTGTAGAAATCCATATTATTTATGTCATTCAAAGGATCCTTCTTTCTTTACTTTATTCTTACTTCGGAAAAGTCCACACTATATCTATAGATACTATGAATCAATCAGTGGATTCGACGTTTCAAAAACATTATAAAAATTTAAGGAATGTAGTAATTTCATCGGGGCCAATCAACCATTTTTCATTTCGAAAAATCTAATACATGTATATATTATGATTGTGTTGACTGGATGAATTTCCACCTCTTATGGAATGGGTCAAGGTCTCGGTCGAAGAGTAAGAACTCAACAGGACCTGACCCCTCCTTATATGGATTTGAGGTCCTGTTGAGTTCTTACTCTTTCATGTCTACAGTACGGTTCATCCGATTATTACAGGGATGATCCCAATCCGGAATATGAGCCGTAGAAGAAAACGCCGATTAAACCGATCACAAGAATACCAGTTACAGTACCTATCAGCCAAAGAGGAATCCTTCCAGTAGTATCGGCCATTTACCTCACTTCCCTCCCCATTTCATCAAGTGGTCATGCTATAGACATAAACAGTCATGGATAGTTATGGGTATGATATCCTTCCGAATGAGATAAGAGAATTTCCTTTCTTTCTCTCAATTGAAGAAATAATTGGAAAATAAAACAGCAAGTACAAAAATGAGTAATAACCCCCAGTAGAGACTGGTACGATTCAATTCAACGTTTTGTTCGTTCGGATTTGATTGTGTCGTAGCTCTATAATTAATTCGGATTAGATTTATTTATTTTATCGTTGGATGAACTGCATTGCTGATATTGACCCCAAGAAAAAAACGGTAGGTACAGCTAGTCCGTGAACAGCCAACCATCTCACTGTGAAAATTGGATAGGTTCTATCTATGGTCATTAAGGCCTCCTAAAAGGATCGACTAAATTCATCGAGTTGTTCCAATGAATCGAAACGGCCAGTTATTAATGGAATCCCTTGTCTGCTTTCTGTGAAATATTCGTTGGGTCGAGGGCTTCCAAACACGTCGTAAGCTAAACCCGTGCTGACGAATGACCAACCTGCAATGAATAGGGAAGGTATAGTAATGCTATGAATGACCCAGTATCGAATACTGGTAATAATATCAGCAAAAGCGCGTTCTCCCGTACTTCCAGACATGCTGAGCTCCAATATTACAGTCAAAGGGGGATCGATTTCGTGAAAGATAGAGATCAGTAAATGGAGAAATACTGATATCCAATCTTTGTGAGATCGTCAATATTGTACCAAGGGTGTATTTAGAGTATACCGAATCAGTATAGCTATCTTTCCTCTGACACAGCAATGTTGTTTCAATCAGCATCGCAAAAAATAGTACAGAATTCCTTTCTTCCTTTCTTGTTCCTTGTATAGGCCTAAGCAGGTGTCATTCAATAGAATAGAAAATTCCTTGTAATATAATGTTTTACCGGTTTCGGAATAGGCTGAAGATCTTGGTAAAGGTGACTCGATGGCTTTTCTTTTTTATTTAATTAATCTATCTTATCTAATAATTCATGAATGAAATTATCATATTCCCACAATTGGATGCAAAATCTGGAAGGGAGTTTTCGTGGTTGTAGAAGTAGAAAAAAAGTATTTGCGTTCTAACCCCTTCCAATAAGAGGGGTTGTTTGGACAGTACAATAGCAAATAGTATTCGATAAGGGAAAGTGAACAAACAATAGTTGGAGCAGTCGAAATTCATGATGCAACTATAATGGATTGAACTAAACTGGGTTTTCATTAGATTGTTTCATTAGGTTCAATTCAAGGGTTCCCACCTACAAGAAGATAGGACTACATCATGTGAAAAGACAAAAAAATGTGGAACCCAGAACAAAAAAATGATAGTAATTGCTAATCTTGGAATCGAGTTGTATCTGAAATAACGCTTTTGATTTCTTTGCTTTGAGAAGTCGTGGGATACTTTTTTCTTCTTTTGAGATATCTTATATTAAAATTAAATTAAATATTAAAAATATGAAGTTATATTAAGTAAGTGAAAATAAGATAAGAAAGAGTCGTTATCGGTTCGTTCCAAAACGGATCCAATTGAAAAGGAAAAGCAATGATCCAAGTTGGAATGATTTCAAAATCCAATTCTTCTTTCTATCCCATAGTTTTCCATGAAAGAGAATTTCATTTGTGAATGAAGTTACAAGACAGAGTTCGTATTACTATACGAGTTGTTCAATCAATTTGTTGGTTCGGAATCACGAGATCAGTAGATGTCACAGACGATGAATTCATAGTAAGGTAAATTTACTATTTATTTTTCCTTCGTCACATCACGTTTGTTAGTCCTGTTTATAATGAAATGACTGAGAAATCAAAAGAAAATAAATGAAATTAGGACTAAGTCTTTCAATTTGGATTTTTTCTTATCATCGTATCGCGCAAAAACGGAAACTTAGGCAAGTGCTTTATAAACATATGTATAAAAAGAACGTATCTCATTTAGTTCCTTCATGCCTACTATAGTTAGTTATTTCGGTTTTCTACTGACTGCTTCAACTATAACCCCAGCTCTATTTATTGGTCTGAGCAAGATACGACTTATTTGAAATTAATTGAATGAACAATCAAATCAGGAAAATGATAATTTTTCAATTCAGATTTCTGTAAGATTCCATTCCAGGTATTCTATGGTTTTTACTTCCAGCATCAATTGCAAATTCTTGGACGTTGAGATTACTGGGTGATGCAGATTATTATTTAGATTAGAGATAGATATTACCTTTTCTCCCCTTTCAAACAAGACAACAAATCGAAATGATTGAAGTTTTTTTATTTGGAATCGTGTTAGGTCTAATTCCTATTACTTTAGCCGGATTGTTTGTAACTGCATATTTACAATACAGACGCGGCGATCAGTTGGACTTTTGATTGAGTAAGATTTCTTTTTTCTTGTCATTGACCTCCTATCCTTGACCCTCAGGAGGTCAAATTCAATTTGATTGATGTTCGCAATTCAAGTTAATGTGATTCGATACAAAGTAGCATCACGCTCTGTAGGATTTGAACCTACGACATCGGGTTTTGGAGACCCGCGTTCTACCAAACTGAACTAAGAGCGCTTTCTCACGACAAGAGATAATCTTTTCCCAATACTTCTTAGCTTGCATATAGTATCATTAAATGATACTAATGATCATGCCATCCCCAATTGAAATTGATCCCATGTTACTGCCCGTAAGATAAGTAATAGGTAGGGATGACAGGATTTGAACCCGTGACATTTTGTACCCAAAACAAACGCGCTACCAAACTGCGCTACATCCCTTTCAATTGTTGTACAGTGATTGTTGTACAGTGTCATTGTAGAGAATCCCTGTCTTCTTTTCCACACCGTTATTTCCTTTACGTTATTTCCTTTAAATATATCTATATACATTTCTCTTGCCATTTTTTCTTTTTGGTCTCATAACATAAAATAAAAGAGTTAGAGTTAGAATTATGTATATATGAAATCCAAGGTGAAATACAACGTATAAAAGAATGAGTATTTCTATGCTCAAGAACAAAAAAAAAAAAAATAACGGAACGGGGCACTTACTTTTTCTTTTATTCAGGGGCAGGAGTATCTCATCTACTGGATCGTTGTACATATCCATTTGAGTTAAGGATTCCGCACACAAATACAAGTGATCTACAACTATATATAATATATCTGATCATATATGTGTTAAATAAAGAAGGAGGATTTTCAATGCGAGATATCAAAACATACCTTTCCGTAGCGCCTGTGCTAACTACTCTATGGTTCGGTTCTTTAGCAGGTCTATTGATAGAGATCAATCGTTTATTCCCAGATGCGTTGACATTCCCTTTTTTTTCATTCTAGTTATCGGTGTGGTATTATCGATGTGGTAGAAGATGTTGGCTAACAATAGCAATAAATTCTCTGTTTGTTAAATAGCCCCTGTCCCTCCCTTCACTTTTGTTGAGTAGGGAAATAGAAAGAATAAAAGTGAATTAAACCTCAGCAAAACTCGGATTCGGGGTAGAATAAATAGAGGGGGAGCAGAAATAGAAATGTGGATCTAGGCTTGGATATTCAAGATTAGATAAGATACTTAAATTAAGTTATACTGAAATCAAATACTGAGATTAGGAATAGTAATTGAATTGTAGTAAATAGTTGTATTACGTATTACTCTATTCTATTGATTGCAACTTGCAACGAAATCTTTCATAATTAGATTTCCAGTTAGCAACTTCTATTTTTTTCCTTTCTCCTTTCTTCTTCTTCGGATTGAAGAAGAGAAGAAAGAGTTGAGGGAATCCAAAATACAAAGGAGGTTTATGCCCAAGGGTAAAAATCCCAGAGTTACGGTTATTTTGGAATGTACCAGTTGTGTCCGAAATGGTGCCGATAAGAAGAAGGAATCACCGGGCATTTCCAGATATATTACTCAAAAGAATCGACACAATACGCCTGGTCGATTGGAATTGAAGAAATTCTGTCCCTATTGTTACAAACATACGATTCACGGGGAGATAAAGAAATAGATTGAATGCGGTGTTGCCTTGCGTGTGCCAACATTTGAAGGAACAGGAAGGAATTACATATAACATATCTAGGAGCAAATCAAATGCCATTTCGGGCGGATCCGAGATGAATGAAGAAATGGTATTTTAGAGATAAGGAATAAATCATGGAGAAATTCAAGCGACCCTTTCGTAAATCCAAGCGATCTTTTCGTAGGCGTTTGCCCCCAATTGGGTTGGGGGATCGAATTGATTATAGAAACATGAGTTTAATTAGTCGATTTATTAGTGAACAAGGAAAAATATTACCTAGGCGAGTGAATAGATTGACCTTGAAACAACAACGATTAATTACTATTGCTATAAAACAAGCTCGTATTTTATCTTTGTTACCTTTTCTTAATAATGAGAAACAATTTGAGAGAGCCGAGTCGATTTCTAGAACTACCGGCACTAGAACCAGAAAAAAATAGAAATAGGACTACTCTTCAATCGAATCAGAACTCAAATCATAACTCAAATTGATGTGATACTTTGTTCATAAAATCCGGAGCTCATATTCAATTGTAGTGTCGGAAGAAAAAAAAAGAATGGGGGAAGAAGACCCATTTCTTTATTGAAATGGGTTCGTTCATTCCTACTACATTTTATTTTCCTTTACATTGCTATTTTTACTCTACCTTCCCGGGGTAATTCTCCGGGAAACTCTGTTTCATTTAAATTATTCCGTCGGACTCCTCCCGATCAATCTCCTTATTTGATTATATCATTGGAAATCATGTAAAGGCAATTCCTATTTGATATAGCTATTTGTGCAAGTATTTTACGATTCAGAAGGAGCTGCTTCTTGCGCAGATCGTGTATTAATCGACTATAGGGTACCCCATTCTCCCGGGTTACTGCATTTATCCGAGTGATCCACAAACGACGAAAATCTCGCTTTTGCCTTCCTCTACCCCTATGGCTGGAAACCAAAGCCCTTATTTTCTGTTGAGTAGCAGTTCGAGTAAGTCTTGAATGAGCTCCTCGAAAGCTTGATGCAAATAAACGAATTTTTCTTCGACGCCTCCGCGCAATATATCCACGTCTAACTCTTGTCATAGTTTAAAATGGGACTTTGATGAATAAGATTTTCATGAATAACTAATTGATTTTCATTTATTTTCTTTCAGTCATTCTTTTTCCTTCTCTTGGTCTAAGCAAAACGGATTCTTCCGGTGTATAAAATAAAAATTCCGATGGCTTTCTTTTGCTACTATAACCTTCCCAACCACGATTTGTTATTTCTTACAGGCAGTTCATTTCCCCATAAATAAATAGTGGGTTCCATCGTTTCTATGGTTACTTCTTAAACGGCGAGGTCCTATCTATACACCGGAGCCCTTTCCCTCATTTAATCAATGTTATTGGTAACTTGTACAGTTCACACCATTTGGCTCTACCCATGAATTAGCCAGTAATAGGTCTTTTCACAACGAGATCTATCCATACAGTGACGGTATTTAATTATGAAGGTTGGCTAGGTAGCTGACCCTATAAGTCCGTTCTTGCAACACAATAGTAGGAGCACCAATATATTTTATGCTTTTTAAATACTATTTCCCCGCTTAATGGATAACCATTCGCTACCAATGAGGAATCGCTTTTCATCCCAAATTCAAATCAAGGCGATTGGATTTGCACCAATGGAAACCATAAATTCCATACACAATAGAGGTATATGATAGATTAGATCTTTTTTTTAATGTAGTTCTTCCATTCTACCCCATTCATTTTCATTGGCACTGGTCATTGATACTGGAAAAACGGTTTAGTTTAGGTCACAGTTCATGATCTGAACGAGTCACACATACACCCTAGTACATGTTCCTCTACGCTGAGGACATCCTCGAAGAGCAGGAGATTTCGTGACATTTCTCATTGGCTGTCTTGTGTTTCTAATAAGTTGTTTAATAGTTGGCATGCTGAATCGTATATAGAATCGGTTGGTTTAGATCGATCCTAACCTGATGATTATGAATTACTTTCATTTGAGTTGAAGATGATTATGAATTACTTTCATTTGAGTTGAAGATTCTACTTCGAACCATGGTTCCAATGAACCGTGATTCGAAGTAGAATTACCAATTTACACAAAATCCGCGCTATTTTCGACTGCTACAAGATCAACAATGCCATGAGCTTGGGCTTCTGTTGCTGACATAAAAACATCCCTTTCCATGTCTTCAGATACAACCCATAAAGGTTTGCCCGTTCTTTGTACATAAACTCTTGTTAGTATTTCGCGAAGTTTCAACAGTTCTTCCGCTTCCAGGATAAATTCTCCTGCTTGTGCCTCATAAAAAGAACTAGCAGGTTGGTGGATCATAACCCTGATTATAATATGTCATAATGAACGATTCCTCTATTTCGCAAAATAGAGCGAAAAGATAAAAATAAATCAAAATAAAAAAAAGATGGAAAACCGTACAGGCAATTTTTGCACATTGCATACGGCTCCGCAATGGAATCTACTCTTCTCTTACATCAAAGAAAGAGACAAATGGATCTATCAGATCCAAATCGTTGGATGATCCATTTACCACCCTTCTCCTCGTAGGAACAAAAAAATACTATGATGGTTCCGTTGCTTTAGATAAGATATTCATCTCTCTTCTATGATTCAGCAATCCCAAAGTTTCTTTCTGGTCTGAGTCTGATTAAATAAGAAAAATGATCCCTTTCCTTTCATGCTTAGAAATATTCAGACTCATGTTGTGTAAGGAAAAAGGGTTGTTTGTGACGCTGAAATGGACCCCCGATAAATAACATAGGAATAAGATCAAATCGGGACTAACCTTTTGTTTCATACTACTATCTCGATACATAATCATGTTATGAAAAAGCAATAATGATTTGCTCATATCGAACTAAACGTGCCATGCTATTATTACTTATATATTCCATATGGCGAAGGCATAGTCTTATTTTTTCTTCAAGTCAAATAAAAACTCATTGGCGCCGAGCGTGAGGGAATGCTAGACGTTTGGTAAATTCTCCTCCGACCAGGATGAAAGATCCCATCGAAGCGGCTAATCCCATGCATATTGTATGTACGTCTGGTGGAACAATTTGCATAGCATCATAAATAGCTATTCCCGGTATTACCCATCCGCCGGGAGAATTTATAAACAAATAGAGATCCCTGGTATTATCTTCCATACTGAGATATACCATGAGACCAACAAGTTGATTCGAGATCTCGCTATCAACGCCTTGGCCTAGAAAAAGTAATCTTTCTCGATGAAGTCGGTTGATTAGGAAAAATTGTATCCCCACAGAACCGTACACGCACCTTTCGATACATACGGTTCAAAAAAGTTCGAAAAAAAAAAAGAATCAATGTGTCGATTTCAGACCTATTCCTTTTTAGTTTAGGCGTTTTCCTGACGAAGGGGTTTATTTTCATTTGCATTTTCCACAAAAATGAGTTTTGGTTTGCCCTCCTAACCTAAAAAAAAAAAAAAGAATTCACTGAACATCTTTTTATTGATGTATTGTTTCATCGAGATCCAAATCGCGATGTCATTTTCTTGTTCCTGAATGGGCCTCTTCACTTATTTTAGGTTTATGCTCTACTCCGGGTAAAGATTCGCCCGAATTCCATTTGCACATATAGGACAAATGACCCCAGTACCACTTATTTTTTTCTTACGGCTTTTTTATGCCTTCCACCAACCAAATATTCGATGTATTCATCACATTTATATTTATTAGTGGTTTGAGATCACTCCTATGGTCTTATTTCTGATAGATGATAGAAGTGGTAATCAATATTACCCATTTGGTATTTTCTGAACGGAGCCTGGATACTTCATTTTCTTGTTCCAAGTCAACCATAGATTATTCTAATTGATAAGATCATATTTATCTTTCAAACGAATTGATCCATTTGCACACTTCACGCTCCGAATTCTTGAATTGATTTGATGATTCAATCAATCTTTCTTAGGCGAAAGAGAGTATATCTCGATCAGGGGAGAGAACGGGGAAATCCCATATGACCCAATATGTCCGACAAGTCGCACTATATGTCAACCCAAACTGCATCTTCCTCTCCAGGACTCCGAAAAGGGACTTTTGGAACACCAATGGGCATTACATTAAAGAAAACGGGGTTAAGTACTATACTTCACTTTGATGTGGAAACGTAACAATGGGTTTATTGTCCTCATAATATTTCTGTTTATCATATTTTATCCATAGATTGGAAGGCTCATGTAGGAAGACAGAATGAAAAAAAAGAAAATTCTTAGGGACAGAGCGGATCCTTCGAATGATGAACAAGTATCTAATGGATTCACTTAAAAAAATGGGACCAATCCCCCCATTGCGTATTGGTACTTATCGGGTATAAAATAAATCTGCTTCTCTTTGTTCCTGCGAACAGAACGGAATTGTTCCATTATTACTATCACCTGCGGCACGTAATAAATGTGAACCCTTGCACCGAGATAATCACTGAATGAGGTCCATAGCATAGTCTTTTCCAATGTGACAAAGTTACATAGTGTCTATTTTTCTTTGATGAAGGGGTATTTCCATGGGTTTGCCTTGGTATCGTGTTCATACTGTCGTATTGAATGATCCTGGTCGCTTGCTTTCTGTCCATATAATGCATACAGCTCTAGTTTCTGGTTGGGCCGGTTCTATGGCTCTATACGAATTAGCTGTTTTTGATCCCTCTGATCCCGTTCTTGATCCAATGTGGCGACAAGGTATGTTCGTTATACCCTTCATGACTCGTTTAGGAATAACCAATTCATGGGGCGGTTGGAGTATTACAGGAGGAACTGTAACCAATCCGGGTATTTGGAGTTACGAAGGTGTTGCCGGGGCACACATTGTGTTTTCTGGCTTGTGCTTCTTGGCAGCTATCTGGCATTGGGTGTATTGGGATCTAGAAATATTCTGTGATGAACGTACGGGAAAACCCTCTTTGGATTTGCCCAAGATCTTTGGAATTCATTTATTTTTATCTGGGGTGGCTTGCTTTGGGTTTGGTGCATTTCATGTAACAGGTTTGTATGGCCCTGGAATATGGGTGTCTGATCCTTATGGGCTAACCGGAAAAGTGCAACCTGTAAATCCTTCATGGGGCGCGGAGGGTTTTGATCCTTTTGTTCCGGGGGGGATAGCTTCTCATCATATTGCAGCGGGCACCTTGGGAATATTAGCGGGTCTATTCCATCTTAGTGTCCGCCCGCCCCAACGTCTATACAAAGCATTACGTATGGGCAATATTGAAACTGTGCTTTCCAGTAGTATCGCTGCTGTGTTTTTTGCAGCTTTCGTTGTTGCTGGAACTATGTGGTATGGTTCAGCGACTACTCCGATCGAATTATTTGGTCCTACTCGTTATCAGTGGGATCAGGGATATTTCCAGCAAGAAATATATCGAAGAGTTAACGCCGGGCTAGCTGAAAATCTGAGTTTATCGGAATCTTGGTCTAAAATTCCCGATAAACTAGCTTTTTATGATTATATCGGTAATAATCCGGCGAAAGGAGGATTGTTCAGAGCCGGCTCAATGGACAACGGGGATGGAATAGCTGTTGGGTGGTTAGGACACCCTGTCTTTAGAGATAAAGAGGGGCATGAACTTTTTGTACGTCGTATGCCTACCTTCTTTGAAACATTTCCGGTAGTTTTGGTAGATGGAGACGGAATTGTGAGAGCCGATGTTCCTTTTAGAAGGGCGGAATCAAAGTATAGTGTCGAACAAGTGGGTGTAACTGTTGAGTTCTATGGTGGTGAACTCGATGGAGTCAGTTATAATGATCCTGCTACTGTGAAAAAATATGCTAGACGTGCCCAATTGGGTGAAATTTTTGAATTGGATCGCGCTACTTTGAAATCCGATGGTGTTTTTCGTAGTAGTCCAAGGGGTTGGTTCACTTTTGGACATGCTTCGTTTGCTTTGCTTTTCTTTTTCGGCCACATCTGGCATGGTGCTAGAACCTTGTTCAGAGATGTTTTTGCTGGTATCGACCCAGATTTAGATGCTCAAGTGGAATTTGGAGCCTTCCAAAAACTGGGGGATCCAACTACAAGGAGACAAGTAGTCTGATACAACATTTCTTTCGTATGTCTAGCCTATGTTTCATATAGGGTACTGGAGAAATATTAATTCGAATCATCACCTATTACTCTTGACCTTTACTTGTCTGGGAAATGATCCCAAATGAACAGGTATGGAAGCTATAATTGTAAAACACGATCGAATCTATGGAAGCATTGGTTTATACATTCCTGTTGGTCTCGACTCTGGGGATAATATTTTTTGCTATCTTTTTTCGAGAACCGCCTAAGGTTCCGAATAAAAAGATGAAATGATTTTTCATTATCTCAATTGAAATGATGACCCTCCCCATCGGAGGGTCATCATTTCAACTAGTCCCCGTGTTCCTCAAATGGATCTCTTAGTTGTTGAGAGGGTTGCCCAAAGGCGGTATATAAGGCATACCCCGTAAAGCTTACAAGTAAACCAGATATGAAGATGGCGACTAGAGTTGCAGTTTCCATTATTAAGTGATTTCAAGACCACGATGGATCTACGATAAGATAGTTTATTTACAACGGAATCGTATACAAAGTCAACAGATCTCAAACAATGCATGGAATAGGATTTATGGCTACACAAACCATTGAGGGTAGTTCCAGATCTGGGCCAAGACGGACTATTGTAGGCGATTTATTAAAACCATTGAATTCGGAATATGGTAAAGTAGCCCCCGGATGGGGAACTACACCCCTTATGGGTGTCGCAATGGCTCTATTTGCAGTATTCCTATCTATTATTTTGGAGATTTATAATTCTTCCGTTTTACTAGATGGTATTTCATTAAGTTAGGTCCAGAAGAACGGATAAGTCCTAACTTTCAATAAAAAAAAGAATCACTTAGGATTCGGATTTCTAGGTCATCTCATTCTGTTTGGTAGTTCGACCGCGGAATTCTTTTGTTTCGGTATTTCCGGAATATGAGTGTGTGACTTGTTATACCTATTGATAGTACAGAGAATAAGTCTGTCATCTCATCGAGAGAGATGGTTCTAGCCCGTCAGATAGTCAGTCTAGTATCTGGAGCACGGACTATATGGAATAGATCAAGAACTATTTAAACTATGATTCATACCTACTATTCATACCTCGTGACCGGCCTCCAACTATTATTATTTTTTTCAATTAACTTTTCAATGAGGCGTTTCAGAAATCGAACCACCTTTTTCCTTCAGAATCATGCTTAGTTTGAGCTGAGCGAGGGACAGGACAAATATTTCTATGGATTCTTAGTTATTATATCTGTTCATTGAATAAGTGAAGTGATGATCAAACGAAAGGGTTCCCACTCAGAGAACTCTTTGGTTCTGTTTTGTTCTTTGTTGAATCATCGTGGTTCTAGTAGGAATCTGAGGTTTCAATTGATTCATAGGGTCTCAACAAGATAATTCCTATCAATAGTCAATTCGTATGTATTACGTATAAACAACAATAAAATAGGGTAAGAGAACATTCAAAAGGCCTGTAACAATCAACATAGGATGAGCCAACTTGATATTTTGGCGCTATCATCACAAAGAAGAGATTTAGGGTTTTGGTTCCCTCATTTTATCGGGAAAGATTGAATCAAGTGAAGTCTCTAAAAGGTTTCAAATCTTTCTTTTCTATTGCACGTTGCAACCAGAACCAGTATTGGGGTGTTTTCGCTTGAGCCGTACGAGACGAAATTCTCATATACGGTTCTCAGAGGGGGAGTCCCTTCGGTTCACCTATCTCAATAAAGTATATGATTGGTTCGAGGAGCGTCTCGAGATTCAAGCGATTGCAGATGATATAACTAGTAAATATGTTCCTCCTCATGTCAATATATTTCATTGTCTAGGAGGGATCACACTTACTTGCTTTTTAGTACAAGTAGCTACGGGTTTTGCTATGACTTTTTACTATCGCCCGACCGTCACAGAAGCTTTTGCCTCTGTTCAATACATAATGACTGAAGCCAACTTCGGTTGGTTAATCCGATCAGTTCATCGATGGTCAGCAAGTATGATGGTTCTAATGATGATCCTGCACGTATTTCGTGTTTATCTCACAGGTGGTTTTAAGAAACCACGTGAATTGACTTGGGTTACGGGCGTAGTTCTGGCTGTGTTGACTGCATCCTTTGGGGTAACTGGTTATTCTTTACCTTGGGACCAAATTGGGTATTGGGCAGTCAAAATTGTAACAGGTGTACCTGAGGCTATCCCTATAGTGGGATCGCCCTTGGTAGAGTTATTACGCGGAAGTGCTAGTGTCGGTCAATCCACTTTGACCCGCTTTTATAGTTTACACACTTTTGTATTACCTCTTCTTACTGCCGTATTTATGTTAATGCACTTTTCAATGATACGTAAGCAAGGTATTTCAGGTCCTTTATAGAGAAGACAGAGCATAGGTATTTGTAATAGATCATATAATATATTATTTTGGTAGGAACAAAAAAATAGTATTTCATTGCTATAAATATGGATTATTGAAAAGAATAAGACATGTTATTTGGATATTTCCCTTCAACCACGAAGTATTTTTTATTTGATACGAATAGTTGAAGTGGATTCTCGGAGGAGAGGATGGATTATGGGAGTGTGTGACTTGAACTATTGATTGGTCCATGCAGATATATTATCTGCCACATTGGAATTCATAAACAAATGTGTCTCTGTTCCAACCGCCGCCCCCCTGCGGAGCAAGAGGATAGGCTGGTTCCCTTGAGGAGAATCTTTTCTATGATCAGACCCGAATCATGTCATGCATGAATAGGCTTCGTAAGATCTAGTAGAATAAGTGATGTGGCATGATCCAGATTATGTTCT